TACAAAATTTCGCTTTAGCCAATGATCTAATTAGAGGAATAATTGGAACTATTATATCAAGTTTTTTGCTAACAATTTCGATTAGAAATGTCTTTTGCAGCATTTGACTCCGTACCACTGAACGATTTAATCGAACATTTGAAAAATAGCCTAAAAGGTGAAATGAATGTTCGGATAATTGGTTTATATGGATCGTTCCTGGTTGAGACCAAATATCAAAAAAACATTGCCATAAATGGATAAAATAGTGTTTCCATTTATTCATCACAAGAGGCCCATTCTTTGAAGCCAGAATGGATTTTCCTTGATATCTAACATAATGAATGAGAGGATCATTGAAGAATGTTAAGGTAGACGAAAAATCCTTAGCAAAAACTTCTACAAGATGTTCTCTTTTTGCATAAAAAAAGATTCGCTCAAAAAAAACGCTAAAAGATTTTAATCGTAAATGAGAGGATTTTTTACGTAGAAAAAGGAAGATAGATTCATATTCACATACATAAAGATTATAGAGGAACAAGAATAATCTTGGATTACTTTTTGAAAAAGTAGATTTTGGAGTACTAAAACTATTCCAATTACAAAAATGATAAAGAAACAACCGTAAGAAATGAAAAAAAGGGGCATCTTTCACCCAATATCGAAGGATTTGAACTAAGATTTCCAGATGGATAGGATAGGGTATTCGTATATCTGACACATAATTTAAATATGTAAATTTATCTTCCAAAAAGGGAAAAATGGAATGAATTGATCGCAAATTTTGATAAGATTTTACGATTTCTGCCTCCTCTAAGGAAGAACTTAATTGTAGGAAAAATGGGATTTCCACGACGATGGCAAAACCCTCTGATATTATTTGAGAATAAAAATTCTTATTATACCCCAAAAATGGATCTTTGTTAGAATCATTAGCAGAAATGATCAAATGATTCTGTTGATACATTCGAGTAATTAAACGTTTTACAATTAGTAAACTAAATTTATTGTCATAACCTACATTTTCCACAAAACTGGATCTATGAAAATCATGACTATAAGCAAGTCCATAAATATACTCCCGAAAAATAAGTGGGTATAGGAAGTCCTGTTGGTGAGATCTATTTCGTTCTAAATATACTTGATATTCCTTCATTTTAGAAATTCTATTTGGTCAAAGGATCAGAGATTCATTGGATTATAAAATGATACATAGTGCGATACAGTCAAAACAGGGTATTCTATTATATATCCGAATTCCAATAAAAAACAAATATGAATAGATACCTAGAAAACAAGTAAAACCCATCAATGGACTATCTCTCCTCGCTTGTTCCATCTAATTGTTCTAGGACAACAAGCTAGTTAGAAATCCTTTATTTTTTGGACCAATCGCTCTTTTGATTTTGGAAAAAAATATCTTTATCAATATACTCTTTCTTCTACACATTTATTGCTACCCCATAACATAATGGAGAATAGCTAATAGTTAGGACTCATAACAAAAATCCAAAACCCATTCGTGGGAAAAACTTTTTCCACAGCAAGCACTAATTTTTTTTTAACGTCTAATTAGATGGGGTAATCATTCAAATAAAAAATGAAAGCTCGTTGCTTTTTGTTTCCCTATAATTGGAGCAGATAAGCTCTATCCCTTTATTAATTCAACCCAACTGAATTCATTTGTTCCGAGCCAACAATTCAAACAAAAATGTGGGCGGGGTCCAATACGAATGAAAAATTTTTAGAATTCGCCATTGATACGACATGCTGCTTTTTCCATTCATTCCTTTCTGGATCAGTCGTGGTCTTACAAACCCTACCGATGGTATGGATGAACCAATTCGTTCATAGAAATGTGTAAAAAATGGAGTCGCACTTAAAAGCCGAGTACTCTACCATTGAGTTAGCAACCCTAATCAAATTAAAAAAAGATGTGTATATCCAATCGCAATAAAAACAAAAAAAATGGAATTCTCTAATCAAATAAAATATTACATAAAAATGAAAATGGAAAATATAGAAAGAAAAAAAAAGAAAAAATGATAGACCACTTCTTTGTCTACTACTATGTTATACATTATTTTAATTTTCTTTAAGATTTCCCCCCAAAAACTTCTTGTTTGTATCAAACAAGATCCAACGAATCCACCATTTAATGAAGTCAAAAAAACCTATGTAACATGAGTAAATCGATCCATTTATTCACGATCGGATTATATTTGTTTGATACACTGTTGTCAATATTCGTGTTGAAAAAAGAATACAATCGAGAAAACAAACAAATAAAAAAAATATATGAATATTCTAATTTTTCTTAATTATTATCTTTCATTTTTTTTTAATCTCATTCATTATTCTATTCAATTTAATTCAATTAAATCATTATGTTCTAATTTTGAATTTGAAATAGAAATTCTAAATCCTATTATATATTATATTCCAACTCAAAAAATAAAAAAATATGAATGAAATAGAAAAAAATTGATTAATTCTTTAGTATCTCCCCGGTTGTGTGAAA